TGCACCAAAACCAAAGCAAGCCACCCCGGAGAGAAATAAATGAATTCCAAAGATCTTAGGCAAATCCAAAGAAGGTTTTCCTGTACGTTCATCAGAAAATATTTCTAGATCCCAATAGACCCAATGCCAGATAGCTGCCAAAAAGCATAAGCCAGAAAACACAATATGCGCCCCGGCTACACCTTCGTAACTCCAAATCCCCGGATTCGTTACAGTCCCTCCTGTGATACTCCAACCTCCCCAGGAATTGGTTATTCCTAAACGAGTCATGAAGGGTATAACGAACATGCCCTGTCTCCACATTGGATCAAGAACAGGGTCAGAAGGATCAAAAACTGCTAATTCATACAGAGCCATTGAGCCCGCCCAACCAGCAACCAGAGCTGTGTGCATTATATGAACGGAAAGCAACCGGCCGGGATCATTCAATACAACGGTATGAACACGATACCAAGGCAAACCCATGGAAAACACCTCTTTCTCAAAGAAAAATAGACACTACCTAACTTTATTGCATTGGAAAAGACTATACTATGACTATCCTATAGACCTCCCTTGTTGAGTGGATTAGTTCCTAACAAGAGTTAGGTTAATATTTATTCTTTTCGTAGGAAAAAATAGAAGCAGATTTATTCTATACTCGATAAGTACCAATATGCAATGGGGGTTGATACCATTTTCTATGAGTAAATGCGCCTATCCGTATTTATCATTAGAAGGGACTATTTGTCTTTCTTTCCGCATTTTTCTACTGTATGGATAAAATAAATACGATAAAGACAATATTATAACGACAATAAACCCATATTGTTACGTTTCCACATCAAAGTGAAATATAGTATTTAGTTCTTTTTTCTTTCAATTCATGCCTATTGGTGTTCCAAAAGTACCTTTCCGAAGTCCTGGAGAGGAAGATGCATCTTGGGTTGACGTATAGTGCGACTTGTCAGATATATTGGGTCGTATGGGATTTCCCCGTTTTCTCCCTCGATCGAGATATCCTCTCTTTCGCCCAAAAATAAATTGAATCATCCAAAAATTGGAGCGTGAAATCCTGGGGGGATTCATAGTACTATTTTCAATTAGAATAATTTATGGTTGACTTTGATTGGACTAAAAAAATGAAGTATCCAGGCTCCGTTTAGAAAAAACCCAATTGGAAATATATCTATGATTACTACGTGTATCATAAACGATTCCTGGTTGTTGTTTGTAAAGTTAAAACAAAAAGAAATGGTGATGAGAAGATTTGTCCTATATGCGATGCGCAAATCAAAAGAGGGCAGATCTTTACCCGGAGTAGAGCATAAACCTAAAAAGATGAAAGAGACCCACTCAGGAACAAGAAAACTCCATCGTGATTTGGATTGAATCTCGATGAAACAATACATCAATGAAAAGTTAATTCAATAAGTTTATTGACTTTTTTCTATTATAAGGAAGAAATAAAAGAAGTCCAGATTTTTGTTTATTGAAAAATCGAAGAAAAAAAAGCCCTTTCGTTCCAAGTTGTAAAAAACCTGCTTGCTAGAAAAAGGAATAGGAAAAAAAAGAAAGAGCACTGGAATCTATACATTGATTCTTTTTTTGAACCGTATGCATCAAAAGGTGCATGTACGGTTCCTAAGGGATACAATTTAACCCTAATCAACCGACTTTATCGAGAAAGATTACTTTTTTTAGGCCAAGCGGTTGATAGCGAGATCTCGAATCAACTTATTGGTCTTATGGTATATCTCAGTATCGAGGATGATACCAAAGCTCTTTATTTGTTTATAAACTCTCCTGGTGGATGGGTAATACCTGGAGTAGCTATTTATGATACTATGCAATTTGTTCGACCAGAAGTCCATACAATATGCATGGGATTAGCCGCGTCAATGGGATCTTTTATATTGGTTGGAGGAGAAATTACCAAACGTCTAGCATTCCCTCACGCTTGGCGCCAATGAGGTTTTTAAATTTGAGAGAAAAAAGAAAACTATGCCTTCGCCATATGAACATTAAGTAATAATAGCATGGCACTTCGAATTCGATATGAAAAATTTTTGTATTTTTTTTTTTCAAAAGATTGGATTATGTATCGAGAGAGTAGTATGAGATAAAAGGTATTTCCGATTTTGTTTTATCTATCGGGAGTCCAGTTTAGCGTCACAAACTTTTTTGTTTTCACACCGAAGGGCTCTTAACAATATTTATGTTATAAAAAAATAAAAAAGAGTGCGAAAAAAAAAACAAGATTTTTACTGTGGTTGGATCAAAAAGAAACTTTGGGATTGCTCAATCAAAGAAAAAAAAAGAATCCATTTGAAAATAGAAAGCAACGGAGCCATCGTAGTATTTTTTAACTACTCCGAAAAGAAGGGTGGCAATTTGATCATTTATTTAACCATCTGGGGCTGATAGATTCTATTTTTATCTTTCTTGAATGGAAAGTAAGAGTCAATTTGATTGTAGAGCCGTATGCAATGCACAAAAAACGATGCCCGTACGGTTGTTG